TGAAAAATGGGGTTGCTCCCTCGGCAAAACTCGGATAAAGTTGAGCCAAAAGATCCCGATTCAGGATAAATTCATGAGGAAGTGGGATCTCTTTGGGATCTACTGCAGCATTTAGAAATTGGTTAATTGGTAAAGATACATGTATTTGATGTCCTGCCCAAGAAAGAGACCCCAACCCTAGGAGCCCTGTCAAATGGTGATTCAACATAGATTCTACATCTTGGAACCAAGCCAATTTTGGAGCAACTTTGTGATAATGAAACCAACCAGCAAAAAGCATTAAGGCTGCAAAGACCAATGCACCAATTGCGGTACAATAGAGTTGTAATTCACTAGTTATTCCAGATGCTCTCCAAATCTGAAAAAAACCAGAGGTTATTTGTATTCCTCGGAACCCTCCCCCTACATCACCATTCAATATTTCTTGGCCCACTATTGGCCAAACCACCTGAGCACTAGGCCTAATGTGAGTAGGATCACTTAACCATGCCTCATAATTGGAAAAACGAGCACCATGAAAATACATGCCACTCAGCCAAAGAAAGATGATAGAGAGTTGGCCGAAATGGGCACTAAAAACTTTTCGGGAAATCTCCTCTAAATCATTAGTATGGCTATCAAAATCATGAGCGTCAGCATGTAGGTTCCAGATCCAAGTAGTAGTATCAGGTCCCTTAGCTATTGTTCTTGAGAAATGACCAGGTTTTGCCCATTCCTCGAAAGAAGTTTTTATGGGATCTCTATCTACCAAAATTTTAACTTCTGGTTCCGGTGAACGAATAATCATTGAGTCCTCCTCTTTCCAGACAACACATACAAAGAGACCTGCCAACATAAAACAGAATTAGTGAACTTATTAGAGATGTTTATATTGAGTTTTGTTCTCTTCTATCTCCCATCTATCTATTTTATATTTTCTTTAATTTAATCTATTTTCTTTAGTTATTCACTAGAACAATTATGATCTCGAAGTCAATCCGGGGCAAGTGTTCGAATCTATTATGACATAACAGTGGGGCGCTCAACGGACCTTTTTTAATCTTCTAAGACCTTTTTTGCGAACTTTGAATGGAAGTTAAATAATTTTTTGTGCAGCCTAATCTAATGTATTCAGATTTTACTCAGAAGTTCCCAGATGGAACTAATTTTACCTTTTTTATAGAGAAAAAGTATTATTATGTACTTACTCTATTTCAAATCCCGTGAGCAGTCATTAGCATTCATTATTAGGCAATATAATATCCCAGGCAATATACCGGTATTTTCTTTATTTTTTCGAAAGGTCTATTTTCTTTTATTAATTTGATTGAATATTAGCAGAAAAAGGAGAAAATTCTCTACTGTATCCACATATCGTTTATCTCTATGAAATACTAGACGAAATCTAACAATTTTAGAAGGGATATAATTAAATTCTGTGATTGGTCGTTCCTATAGAAATGATTTTTTAATTTGATTGATGGGGACAACAAACAAGAATTTATAACAATAGATATCTATCTATCTATATAGATAGATATAATATAATTATAGATAGATATAATTTAAGAAGAAAATAGAAGAAAAAAAAAAATAAACAGAGTGTTCTTATTCAAAACGCCCTGTGATCTTCAACCAATTCTGTGCTTCAATATAATTACCGGGGGTAAGGGCTATAGCTTGTTTCCAATATTCAGCGGCTTGATTAAACCAAGACTCCGCAACTTCCGAGTCTCCCTGTCGAATGGCCTGTTCTCCTCGGTCGGAATAGGTGAGTAAATTCCTTTCCTTAGAACCGTACTTGATAATTTCCTGACTCATACGGCTCAGCAGTCAATTCTTTTTTTGTTCTATTATCTTGAAGTTAACTAAAAGAAAAAAAAGAAGTTATTAACATTAACATAAGTTTCAAACTTGAATTTTGACTAATAAAGAATTTCATCTTTTTTTTAGTTTTATCTTTTCTCCTACCTTCAGAAAAGGGAATAAAGCATTGGCATTAACACCCTCATTATCATTTTCTGAAAGGTAACTATCTCGATTTTATATATCATATACTTTTCTATATGATATATGCATTTCTATAGAATCTTGGAAAAAGTCTTTTCTTTCTTATTTAGAAAGAGAAAATACTTTCTATCTTTGGGATTTGATACTACACCGCTGCTCAAAATATCGGGGGATCCGCTTTATTACATAAGTGGATTCCTGACTTTTCTATCATGAGATAAGTAAGCAGTTTTTACTGTATCGGCTCAAAACCGCGTTAATTGATCCTTACGATGCTTCCTTTATCAATTAGATCTTTTATCCATAGAAAAGGGGGGTATCTAGACATATTGATTTCTTCATATTTTGACTTCTATGAAGTTTCTTTCTTTGCTACAGCTGATAAAAATCGTTGTTTTGGACGATATATGTATATGTAGAAAGCCTTTATTTCTAGTATTTTTTATATTAGTATTTGTGGATTTGTTTGTTCTTTTCTTTTTTCTTTCTATAGTGGAGATAGTCGCACGTA